GGGATCTATAAGGAAAAATAAGGATCTCTGGTAATTCAAGAGGTGGATTAGAATTATTATTCATAATAATTAAAATTTACTGAACAAATGTTCCACTTTCTAACTAGAACTACTATAATACTCTAACTCAGTATAATGATAACGTAGTAGCTAGTTAGTGACTTTTTTTATTCCAAATAAAAAAAAATATCTCTATTTTCTGAATACTATGGACTTTTCTGAAAAACCCCAAAGCCCCTTATCGGATTTGAACCGATGACTTACGCCTTACCATGGCGTTACTCTACCACTGAGTTAAAAGGGCTTATTTGATTAAATTCCCCAACGGGTCGCTATGTAGATAAAATATCTATATGCACATATATTATATACATAAGTATATGCACTAGACTCATAGTGGCTAGTGGCTTATTTTTAATAATCAAATGGATTTGCCTAGCAACTCTAGGGTCAATTTTTTTAAGACTGACCCTAATTTATTTTATTGAAATGATTCCTATCAAAGAAAAATTGACTTGATTGATACATAACATGGACAGTTGCCAATTCGACATAAAATAAATTTCAAGATATTTAATTGAATCGTGTGGTGGAGAGATTCTACTTGTCCCCTTGAACTAAATTTTTATAGAAGATTTTCAATAACTTGTTGATCTCGCTTAATATATTTTTTTTACTAGATTGATTGGTTGTTACTTTCCTGGTTTAGTGTGAGATAGAGATAAGGATATCTCATCTTAACAATGAATGAAAGCAAAAAAAAAAGAACTGACCCCTCCCATTTCTTTTCTGACGGACCAATCATTCTCTGAAAAACTCCTATCCCTAGTATTTTTTTATCCCTAGTATTCTTTAATATGAATAGACGAATAAAAAAATTCGATACAATTCTCTGAAAAACGCAAAGATCCCTCAGATCTAATCATACCATTCCATTATATATATTGACAATTTCAAAAAACTGATCATACTATGATCATAGTATGAGGGCGGTTGAGCAAGTTAGCCCCCATCGTCTAGTGGTTTAGGACACCTCTCTTTCACGGAGGCAGCGGGGATTCGAATTCCCCTGGGGGTAGGGTACTACGAAAGGAAGTTGATCATCGATTACCAATAAGCCTCAAATTGATTCTTCCTGGGTCGATGCCCGAGTGGTTAATGGGGACGGACTGTAAATTCGTTGGCAACATGTCTACGCTGGTTCAAATCCAGCTCGGCCCAATAATTCGCCAATCTACCATAAGGGTATAACCCACCTTGTCCTTCAGAAATACCGCATACGAAGCTAAAAAAGAATAAAATCTTCTGCTAGATCCCTTATTTTCTGGGATTGTAGTTCAATTGGTCAGAGCACCGCCCTGTCAAGGCGGAAGCTGCGGGTTCGAGCCCCGCCAGTCCCGACGGATCCAATATCCAATAAATACATCTATTCATTTAACCCTTTCATAGAACATAGAAAGGGTGTCAGGGGGCATAATTTCATTCCCAAGCAAAAAGGAGTCTTTGTTTCTTTTTTCTTTCCTATGTTTTCCATTTCGCGTTTATTGTTTGTTTAGATTTGTAACTATGTGACTAATCGAAGTGAAAAGGCAATCTGATAATCCTTAATCAGAGGATTATCCAAGCAAGACGCAAGATAAGTTATAGAAAAAAACAAGGAAACGGATAATAAATACAAGGAATTTTGGATTAATTGGTTCAGAAATCCAAATTTTTTTTGGTATGGATAAAAGAACTTCCTATGTTATACTATTCAAGTCTCGACTACGAGTTGATTTGATAGATCAGATATTGTTATTCATGATATTGATCCCATTCAAGATCATCGAGAGGTAATTCATTCATTGAATTTACAGATGAAAGATTTATCATCTCTAAAGATTTATCATCTCTATGGGATTAAATCCCGAGTTATTGTGAAGTAAAAAAACCGATGAGATTATGGAAGTAAATATTCTTGCATTTATTGCTACTGCACTATTCATTCTAGTTCCTACCGCCTTTCTACTTATCATTTATGTAAAAACAGTTAGTCAAAATGATTAATTCATTTGAATTTTCAAATGAATTTGAAGAAAACTTTCCTTCTGAGTTCTTATCAAAAATTGACGAAGTCAAATGAAAAGGATTCCAATTTTGCGTCTTAACTTAAATGAAATGAGCGGACTTTAATCGGCAGTATTCTATTAATTTGATAGTATGGTAAGAAAGAAATAGATGAATCCTTCTTTCTACCATACTATCGATCTCTTATTCTATAAAGTTTTAATCTAGAATAAAGATAGATTCTATAGATCAATCTACAAATTATGATCATGTAATATATTCTATTAATTCCATATATTGTATGGAATTGACATAACATATTGTATAGAATTGACATAACACCCAATTCTATTTATTTGCTACATCTATTTGTTCTGATCAATCTAAGATAAGAATTATCTTAGGATTCTAATTCCTTTTCCTAATAAAGAAGAGGAAACCTCACTTATTTTTAACGCCCCAACCTTGATATGAAAAAAGTCGATAAAGCATAAATAGCCTTTATAAGATTAGAAACCAAATAAGATTAGAAACCAAGCAATAAATGCCCAATATGTGATTCGTACGAAGCAATATCTTATTATTGCATAGTCTCTCGTTAGATAACTACTCTATATCATTTCTCATATAAAGTTCGTATACACTTAACAAAACCACTTGTTCTTTGAACAGTAAAAAGGAAAAGCAATCAAACAAAAAAAGGGGTCCGGTCTTCCTCAGTATCCATCTATAAAGATGGTAAGAGCCCATTCCATTGATTGAAATAGAAAATTTCGGAAGAATCTTAGGTTAGAATCAATTTCTAATCATCTGAATCCCCTTCTTTTCGAAATACAAACAGGGGAATCACTCAAATATCTCTTTGATTGAAAGAGTCTGATTCATATCATAGATTACTCCATTTGACTCCAATGAAATTCGAAATTCAGATATTTTTATTTTAAATAGTTCAAAACGCGTTGCAGAACGATCTATAAAACAAGTGATACGGTTTGATTCCTCAACTCAATTTAGTAGTACTTCTAGAGCCCACTTCTTCCCCACACTACGAGTGAAAGGGAAAATGTAAAGATTACCATTAAAGCAGCCCAAGCGAGACTTACTATATCCATGTGAATTATGTCTCCTATCTCTATAAATACAAAGGAATTATTCCTCACTAATAATAGTGGAATCAATGGTGCAGAGTCAAAAAAAGGGGATTTTGTCCGAACACTATTGATAAACCAATCTGATTCTGATTTCGAATCGGGAAAGATTAAACACAAGCAAAATATCCAAAGGGAATAGGAACATGTGAATAATAAGGCCTATTTTTTTGTTGACCCTCATAAGTAAAAAGGAAAGGGAGAAATCACTAAAAAAGATAAATCATTATCTAGTACAGACCTCTATTTCCCCTAATCCATACCCCCTTGTCCCGATTATTTCTGAGGGGTGGGGGGCTTGGCTAGGGGTTATCAAAAAAAATTCTTTCTTTTTTTCTATAAAAAAAAAGATTATCCATCGAATCTAATATTGATTGGATACCCCAGCGTTCATCTCGCAAGTCCGTCATATATAACGCAACTTCCAACCCTTTACCAAAATTCTAAATAGAATCTTAGCAGGCTCTACAATCTAATCCAAGATCCAGGCATTAGACAGTCCCTTAGTATAGTAGTATAGTAATAGAAGGGAATCATAAAGTCTTAAAAGCTCCCTACTATAGAATAGATTATAATATTTCCTTGAATCCTAGATGCGAACGAGGATTCACAATCTTTTTTTTTTTCGAAAAACCTCAGACCAAATGTTTAGAATCAAACAAAAAATAAACAGTCTTTCCTCTGTTTCTACCGGAGAATAATTCTCCGAGTTATATCAGCAGAACAGAAGAAAAGAAGAGATTTCGGGTTTTTTGTTTGATCAGGCGACACCCGGATTTGAACTGGGGAAAAAGGATTTGCAGTCCCCCGCCTTACCACTCGGCCATGCCGCCAAAATGATACAAAAATCTTCTCGGATTACTAAATTTTTATTGTACTTGAAATTTTTAATTTTTTTTGTTTTGGGTTTGATCCATTCCTTCGATTCATTCTAGAGTATCTCAAAATCCACAATGCTAAAAACATTCTCTCGGTTTTCTATTGAGAAATCACATGTGGATTTTCAGCCGACAAATTTGAACCATTAACTATTGACTGCTTATGCTTACTTCGAATTTATGAACGCCTCTGGATATTTTAATCTCAAAATTGTGTTTTCCTAATGACATACATAAGAAAATACAAATTGAGATAAAACTAATCAGTATTTATTTTTTTTAATCAAAAAATCCTTCTCAATTTCAATTATAACAAAATATATGAGTCTATGTAAACCCCAGAACATAAATTAGACATATCTATTAGTTAGATATGTTGTCGATAGGGAATTATCATAAAATTATTCTACTTCATTTTTGCATTGAATAGAGATTTTCGTTTGATAAAGGACGACCCGGGCTGTCCCGAATAGAAGGTACTAAAATAAAAGAGAAGTCGGATATTATAGCCATCCGCGTACGTGTTTAATAAATGCAACCCTTCTTATACACTTTATACACTTCAAATGGTATTATACTCAAAAATAAGTAAAGTACAAAGATCTCTCTTCTCTGCGAATTATTTTTGGAACACCGAAATTCATCGGTTAAGTGCTCAAATCAAAAAAAGGATTCTATATTGTTTCTGATTTTTGTGTCTTTATCTCCCAAATACTGAATCTTTTTTTTTTCAAATTCCAATATGTAATATTATATAATTTGAATCATTTTATTTTTTTTGTCTATACAAAACCCTATAAACCTTAATAGATCTAAGTGACAAAATTCTGTTTTTAGTACTGTTTTATCAATTCCTTTCCATTTGGATCTGTTGCAACTTCCAATTTAAGTTTTAAGTCAAAAATTCTCTTTATTCTTCCGTTCATAC